TCAATTATCACACCTTATTCAATTTTCACAATTACGACTTAAATGAAATGTGAAATTCTTGAGTAGTCTACTTCCCTTCGAATGAGAAATTCCAAGTATCTTAGAATTCAGAAGGGATTTATTTGTCTATGTCTCTTTCTATTTGATCTCTTAGGTCCCGTAGGTCCCGAACTCACCTCGACGGTTAGATTATGCCACGATGCTATTAAAGCCTATATGCGATGTATAGACTCCTGGAACCATGACATATTTGATTACTATATTTGATTACTTGAGTATAAACATAGTTTCTTTTTTTTTTTTTTAATAAAAAGAAAGGAATGATTAATTCCACAAAAAAAGAAAGAAGTCGGTTTTCACGAGGTACAACTAGGAATTCCTATTTATTTGTTACTGCATCGACCATAGACCCATTCCTTTTTCTTGGGGGGTATTGAATACACCCATACATAATTCTGAGCTTCATGTTACTCCTCCCAAGAGACATGTCAGATCCAAGGCATCCCTTTTTGGGGGGATGACAGTTTTTCATTCCAAAACTGTAAAATCAGAATTTCGATCAAATCACACATCGCAATATACTAGGCCTTCTAATTCTTTAAGAGGTTTATCTAAAAGATTTGCGATATAACTAGGAAGACGTTTCAAATACCACACATGAGTTACTGGGCATGCCAGTTTGATGTAGCCCATTTGATATCTTCGTATCCGAGAATCAACAAATTCGACTCCGCACTGTTCACAAAATTTTTGGTCTTCTTTTTCATTTCTGATTACTCGATAATTTCCACAAGCACAAATTCCACTTTTTATAGGCCCAAAAATTCTTTCACAAAACAATCCATCTTTTTCAGGTTTATTGGTTTTGTAATGAAAAGTATAGGGTTTTGTTACTTCTCCAACAATCTCTCCATTAGGTAGGATTTTGTTGGCCCAAGCACTTATTTGCTGAGGCGAAACTGATCCAATTCGGAGTTGTTGATGTTTATACCGATCAATCATAGAAGAAAAATTGTGATTCATTCCGATTAAGCTTCCTTCCTATTAATCCGGAAGTCCTTCTCAGATACAAGGAAATTATTAAGTTCCAGAGCCAAAGATCGTAGTTCTCGAACGAGCAATCGAAAAGATTCTGGAGCATCTTCAGGTTTAGGTATTGTTCCTCCAATGATTGTAGTACCAAGCACTTCCTGGCGAGCTCTAATATGATCCGATTTATAAGTAAGCATTTCTTGTAAAATATGAGAAACACCAAATCCTTCTAAAGCCCAAACCTCCATTTCTCCAACTCGTTGTCCCCCTTGCTTGGCCCTTCCTCTAAGGGGTTGTTGGGTAACAAGTGCATAATGTCCGCTGGAACGCCCATGTATTTTATCATCAACTTGATGAATTAATTTCAAGATATAAGGCTTTCCTATTAAAACAGGCTGCTCAAAGGGATCTCCCGTTCTTCCATCAAATATTCTACTTTTTCCCGGATATTCGGGTTCAAATACCCACGGATTTGCTGTTTGCTTACTGGCTTCATATAATTCAGAAAATACTAGTTTTCTCGAAGCCTCTTGTTCATATCTCTCATCAAAAGGTGCTATTCTATAATGTCTATCTAGTAGACCTCCCGCTAACCCGAGGGAGCACTCAAATATCTGTCCTACATTCATTCGTGAGGGTACTCCTAATGGGTTGAAGACCATATCAACAGGTCTTCCATCTTGCAAATAAGGCATATCTTGTCTAGGTAGAATTTTTGAAATGATACCTTTATTTCCATGTCTTCCAGCTACTTTATCACCCACCTTGATTTCACGTTTCTGTAAAATATATACGCGAATCTTTTCCGGATTATAACTGGAACCCCCCTTTTTCTGGACCCATCTCACATCAAGAACTCGCCCCCTACCACCTATAGGTAGTTTTAGACAAGTTTCCTTTGAAGTGGATACCTGAATACCAAGTATGGCTCTTAATAATCTATCTTCGGGAGCATACGATGATTCTTTCGCCATTTGAGGCGTTAATTTACCTATTAAAATATCGCCCGCCTCTACCCAAGATCCTAGCATCACAATTCCATTTTTGTCCAAATTTCGGAGTAAATGGGCTTCTAGATGCGGTATTTTGTTAGTAATCCTTTCAGGTCCTTGGCTTGTTACATGAGTCTGAATTTCATATTTCCTTATGTGAAAAGAAGTATAAATATCTTCATATACCAGACGTTCGCTAATAAGTACCGCATCCTCAAAATTGTAACCTTCCCACGGCATATAAGCCACTAATATGTTTTTGCCCAAGGCGAGTTCACCACCAATTGTAGCGGCACCATCCGCCAAAACTTGTCCCTTTTTAATGCATTTACCCCACTGAACCTGGGTTTTTTGATGCATACAAGTATTTTTGTTGGAACGCTGATACATAACTAATGGAATGCATAGAGTATCCCCATTGCCCGAGAAAATGATCTTGTCAATATCAGTATAAATTATCTTTCCTTCGTGTGTGG